GGCCTATTAACTCTTTATAACGCGTTCTATTTTTTTTTGACAAATAAGCCAGCAACCGTTGACGTTTTCCCAGAATTTTCCGCAGACCTCTCTGAGATAAATAGTCTTTTTTGTGCAATTCCAAATGTGAAGTAAGTTTACGTATCTTATTGGTGAAACTTACTACTTGAAATTCAACAGATCCTCTGTTTTCTTTGTTTTCTTCTTGTTCTTGAAAAATAATTGAAATAAATGAATTTTTTACCATAAAATAATTTCACACTCCCCTTTTTACAGATATTGATTTTATTAAGCAGTAATAATAATGTCAGAAATTTTAATGTAGTATACACAATAATCAGAATTTTTTTATAGACTCCTTATTTTATCAATTAATAAATCCTATTTTGGAGTTCATTTGTATAGTAAAAAGACGATACCAAATAGTTTAGTACGAAGATTCTGTTGATTAATTTCTAGCTTTAATTGATACGACATTTTTCCTACGTCATTTCCTTATTATTGCACTATCCTAGACTGGAATGTAAGACAGTGCATATGTTCATTTGGTTGCTTGCATATAACATGGATATATTTAGATCACGGACAGAACTGATTGATAGAACAACAGAATATCTAGGAAACTCAAAATTGTTAATCATGGATACATATATATCCTTAACATACTCAAGCGGCTCCCATTATTGGTATCAAACCAATAACGATTCATACAAGCTAAATCTTCTAATCGATAATTAGGCCAAAAAAAGAACTTGAATTTAATTAATTCATTTTTTTTTATGTCAAAATCTTGATTTTCATCCAAAAATTGACTCCATTTTTTTATCTTGTTCTCGTTGTAAACTAATGTGTTTCTATCCACACCAGTGTTATTCTTTAAATTCAAATTGAAAGAAATGAGAATTCTTAATTCTCTACGGTGTCTAGACGATAAAATTTTTTCAGGAACAAGCAAATCAGAATTCTTTTTGTCTATATTTTTAGCAACATTTTTTTGTTTTTGGTATCTTTGATTACTTTGGTGCTTACTTTTATGAACCAATGAAATACCTATGATTTGATACATAAAAAACTGTCCGTCATTTTTTAGAGATAGGCGGGCAGGTTCCAGAATTAATATTCCTGTTTTCATTAATTGTGTAAGATTTAAATGCCTACTCATTATATCCAGATCCATTTCTTTCCTTTGAATATAGGATATAGTAATTTTTCTGACATTTATCAGGTTAAGTAGTAGACCATATATCTGGATATTATTCATTATTTTTTGATTCAATTGATTGAAACGTCCAGCCCATCTTAATTGCAAAGGAAAATCTCCTTTAAGGAATATTTTTAGTTTTTCGATGGATTCTAAAAAGTATTCTTCAATATTGTTTTGATTATTTAATTCAAAATATTGTTTTGAATTTGATGGGCTAAATTTGAAAAAATCCTCTTCTTGCTTTCCGTTGATATTTTGATTTTCACTAAAATTGGGATTGATATTCAAATTAAAAAGAAGTAATTTGCTTGGAATAAACCAAGGTTTCTCTTTATATTTATGATAAAGTATCACAAACTTTGGAAAGAAAAAAACTTTCGGATTCGATATGAGGCAATTTAAGATTAAGATTTTTTCATTCATTCCCATCCAATCAAAAAATACCTTTTTGTAATTTATTTCCGAATTTGAATCAATGGGAAGATAAAAAAGACCATTATTATGAATTTTATCCTTTATTTGGTCCTTATTAGGTTCAACCTTAATATTTTTATTAATTTTATACAAAAATTTTCTATCTTTATTTTTTTCCATATATATAATATCGCTTTTTCCTAAATAATTCTTGCTAGGAATATTCTTGAGTATGCTAAAAAATTTTTCTTTATTTCTGGTGGAATTTTCTTGGTTATTATTTGTTTCTAATGATGATCTATAAATATAGTAGTTATTTTTAGTTTCAGAATGAATATATTTATATGATAAAAGATCATATCTATAGTTTTTTTTTAAATTATCCTCTTTATTTGGTAATAAATAGACTTTCGAATTTTGTTTTTTTTTTGAATCAAGTAATTGGTCTTTTTCAGAGGAATACCATTTGTTTAAATCTTTATTTTGAGACGTCTGGCATTGGTTGATTCTATTTCGCCATTTTTTGGGGATTAATCTAGACGACGTAATCTGAGATAAATCGTATTGGTAATGACCTCTTAACCAGTTTTTCCATGGATTCATTCCATAATTTGGAAGTTTATTATGTCTTAATTCAGAATGAAATATTCCTTGTCTTCCAAAAAAATCCTTTATTTCAGTCTTAAGAAAAAAAGACGGTCCATTATATTGAAGAATAGATCTTAACTTATTCAAATTAATAATCTGCGTTTGTGATAATTTGAAAAATACATATTTTTGTGACAAGTAAGATAAATCAAAAAAAATATCTGACTTCCGCTTACTATTTCTAAGATTATCAAAAGCCCTTTTTATAGTCATAGACAAAATAAAGTCAATTTT